TAGGACTAATACAAGTAACGGAAATAACATAGTATTGTCCGATTCATAAGGATAGGAATAAGGCTTTTTATTATCAAAATGAACAATATTAATAAAAGGACGTCCCCTATTTCTTTTTCTTACATTGTCATCACTTCGATAGGTCGTTTTCGAAAAAAAAGAAGAACTTTCATTATTATTCATTCTTAATAAACGCAAATTTTTATTAATTCTTTTCGAACACCCTTTACCCCATAGAGATATTGAATATAAAGGGGTATTTTGGCTGCCACTGTACTTTTGAAAATTAACGTTTAAATGCCCCTCAAAAGTCAGTAAATAGATCCGAAACATATAAAATGCGGTTAATCCTGCTGTGGCCCAAGCTATTATTGCGAAAATCGGCGAATACAACCAAGTATCATTAAGAATTTCATCTTTTGACCAAAAACAAGCAAGAGGCGGAATACCACAAAGAGAAAGTGTACCTAATAAAAAAGAGATTTTGGTAATCGGTACATATTTTGTTAAACCGCCCATAAGGACCATATTCTGACTTTTCTCCGGAGAATAGCCAACAACAGTTTCCATTGAATGAATAACGGATCCAGACCCTAAAAATAATAATGCTTTGGAATAAGCATGAGTAATCAAATGAAATAAAGCACTTCTGTAAGATCCCATTCCTAGAGCTAACATCATATAACCCAATTGAGACATTGTCGAATAAGCTAAACCCCTCTTAATGTCTGTTTGAGCAAGAGCTAAAGTAGCTCCTAATAATACTGTGATTATACCTATCAACGAGATTAAATTCATTATATAAGGTATAAGTATAAAAAGAGGAAGCAGGCGAGCTACAAGAAAAATCCCCGCTGCTACCATAGTAGCAGCATGTATAAGAGCCGAAATAGGAGTGGGTCCCTCCATAGCATCAGGTAACCATATATGAAGGGGAAATTGTGCAGATTTCGCAACTGCACCGGCAAATAATAGAGCCGCACACAAAGAAACAAATGGAGAATTTACTTCATTATTATAAATCAAGTTATTGAATATTTCGAATAAATCCCGAAATTCAAAACTCCCAGTTATCCAATAAAAACCTAAAATTCCTAATAATAAACCAAAATCCCCTACACGGTTAGTTACAAATGCTTTTTGACAAGCATTTGCTGCAGGAGGTCGTGTGAACCAAAACCCTATTAATAAATAGGAACACATTCCAACCAATTCCCAAAAAATATAAATTTGTATCAAATTCGAACTAGTAACTAATCCGAACATGGAAGTAGTGAAAAAACTCATATAAGCAAAAAATCTCAAGTATCCTTGATCGTGAGCCATATAATTATCACTATAAATAAGAACCATAATTCCAACAGTAGTGATTAACATTAACATAATAGAAGTAAGCGGATCGATCAAGTAGCCGAATTCTAAAGAAAAATCATTATCGAGCGTCCAAGACCATACATATTGATAGATAAAATTGCTATTTATTTGCTGAATAGACAGATTAATTGAAAAAATCATGACTATACTTAACAATAAAATACTCGGAAAAGCCCACATACGACGAAGATTTTTTGTTGCTGTCGGAAAAAGAAGAAGTCCCGCTCCTATTAACATAGGAACTGGAAGTGGAAGGAAAGGTATCATCCACGCATATTGATATGTCTGTTCCATAATTTTTTTTGTAATTTTTAATTAATATTAATTGGTTCCGATTCCCCGGATCTTACCTCTTTTGAAAGGAGTCAATAAAAAAATGAAGATATGCACTAACTTAAACCAACTAAAATAGAATTTTTGAATTTTTATTTCTTTTTAGTTAGTCTTTCTGAGTTTCTGCTAAATACTTCAAATATTCAAATCAAGAAGTTATAATTGGTCAAATCATAGAGATTAATTCCTAGTCTCCTTCTAACTTTCAAATTCGAGTCAAATCAAATTTAGGCATGTTTTTCCAAAGTTTGACAAGTTACTAAAAAAAAGAATATTCTTCTTTTTACTATTTTGAGTAATAGTTTATGCCATTTTCCTATATCTTTCACCCATCGTATCTATTCTTTTCTTTTTGATTTTTAGAATCAAAAAATATTATCTAGAAAAGAAATACATAATGAATTAGAAAGTGCAAATTTATTTTGAACAATAGATGTCTTTCACATCCAGCTATACCAATGAGTAATCTCTTAATTTTTATTTAAATGGCAGTTCCAAAAAAACGTACTTCTGCATCAAAAAAGCGTATTCGTAAAAATTTTTGGAAAAAGAAGGGGTATTGGGCAGCGCTAAAAGCGTTTTCCTTAGGGAAATCTCTTTCTACTGGGAATTCAAAAAGTTTTTTTGTGCAACAAACAAATAAAATAAGTAATAAAACATAAGACGTTGGAATAATACGAACCGGCCTAAATTTAAAACCGAGTCATTTCATTTCGAAAATAAAATTCCCGATTTCCATTCCCTGTTGAGTTAATCAATAGGAATGGAATTCGTTCCACTCTTAGAATATGTA